CCGCTTAGCCCTACCCCCTTCTAGGGGTATTTTAGTGATAGGTTTTATAGGAACTGGACGATCATATTTTGTCAAATACCGAGTGACAAACTCCTATGTTCCTTTCATTACGGTATTTCCGAACAAGTTCCTGGATGACAATAAAGGTTATCTTATTGATGATATCGATATTGATGATAGTGACGATATCGATATTGATGATAGTGACGATATCGATGATGACCTTGATACGGAGCTGCTAACTATGCCGAATGTGCTAACTATGTATATGACGCCGAAAATAGACCGATTTGAGATCACCCTTCCATTAGAATTAGCAAAAGCAATGTCTCCTTGCATAATATGGATTCCAAACATTCATGATCTGTATGTGAATGAGTCGAATTACTTATCCCTCGGTCTATTAGTGAACCATCTCCCCAGGGATTGTGAAAGATGTTCCACTAGAAATATTCTTGTTATTGCTTCGACTCATATTCCCCAAAAAGTGGATCCCGCTCTAATAGCTCCGAATAAATCAAATACATGCATTAAGATACGAAGGCTTCTTATTCCACAACAACGAAAGCACTTTTTCATTCTTTCATATACTAGGGGATTCCGCTTGGAAAAGAAAATGTCCCATACTAATGGATTCGGGTCCATAACCATGGGTTCCAATGCACGAGATCTTGTAGCACTTACCAATGAGGTCCTATCAATTAGTATTACACAAAAGAAATCAATTATAGACACTAATACAATTAGATCAGCTCTTCATAGACAAACTTGGGATTTGCGATCCCAGGTAAGATCCGTTCAGGATCATGAGATCCTTTTCTATCAGATAGGAAGGGCTGTTGCACAAAATGTACTTCTAAGTAATTGCTCCATAGATCCTATATCTATCTATATGAAGAAGAAATCATGTAAGGAAGGGGATTCTTATTTGTCCAAATGGTACTTCGAACTTGGAACGAGCATGAAGAAATTAACGATACTTCTTTATCTTTTGAGTTGTTCTGCCGGATCGGTCGCTCAAGATCTTTGGTCTCCACCCGGACCCGATGAAAAAAATTGGATCACTTCTTATGGATTCGTTGAGAATGATTCTGATCTAGTTCATGGCCTATTAGAAAGCGCTCTGGTGGGATACTCACGGACAGAATGCAGTCAGTTTGATAATGATCGAGTGACATTGCTTCTTCGGTCCGAACCAAGGAATCAGTTAGATATGATGCAAAATGGATCTTGTTCTATCGTTGATCAGAGATTTCTATATGAAAAATACGAATCGGGGTTTGAAGAAGGGGAAGGAGAAGGAACCCTCGACCTGCAACAGATAGAGGAGGATGAGGATTTATTCAATCACATAGTTTGGGCTCCTAGACTATGGCGCCCTCATGGCAATCTATTTGATTGTATCGAAAGGCCCAATAAATTGGGATTTCCCTATTGGGTCAGGTCATTTCGGGGCAAGAAGATCATTTATCATAAAGAGGATAAGCTTCAAGAGAATGATTCGGAGTTCTTGCAGAGTGGAACCGTGCAGTACCAGACACGAGATAGATCTTCCAAAGAACAAGGGTTTTTTCGAATAAGCCAATTCATTTGGGACCCTGCAGATCAATTCTTTTTCCTATTCAAAGATCAGCCCTTTGTCTCTGTGTTTTCACGTCGAGAATTTTTTGCAGATGAAGAGATGTCAAAGGGACTTATTACTTCCCAAACAAATCCTCCTACATCTATATATAAACGCTGGTTGATCAAGAATACGCAAGAAAAGCACTTCGAATTGTTGATTCATCGCCAGAGATGGCTTAGAACTAATACTAATAGTTCATTATCTAATGGATCTTTCCGTTCTAATACTCTATCCGAGAGTTATCAGTATTTATCAAATCTGTTCCTATCTAATAACGGAACGCTATTGGATCAAATGACAAAGACATTGTTGAGAAAGAGATGGCTTTTCCCGGATGAAATGAAACATTTGATTCATGCACCAGGAGAAAGATTTCCCATTCCTTAGCCGGAAAGATATGTGGCCGTGAAAGAGGGATTAAGTGGAACAGAATTGACCGGGTGGTAGAGTCGTGGAAACACTTGTTTATTCCATATTTTGGACCTTAGCTCCATGGAGCAATATGCTACTGCTGAAACATGGAACAATTGAAATCTTAGATCAAAACACTATGTATGGATGGTATGAACTGCCTAAACAATAATTCTGGAACGGCGAACAACCAGAATGGAACGGCGAACAACCAGAACCTATTACTCACTACATCAAACAATTTCCATTAATGAAACATGTAAATCCATTGGAAAATAAAAAATGCGCATGTCCGATGAAATGGTTGTTGCTATCTGCTCCAATAACGAATCATTGGTTTAACTGAATAACTAAATAAAATAGATAGACCTTTCTCTTCGTCTCAGGTCGATAGATCTTCTCAATTGGAATATCTCTTATATGGATAATACACATTCCAGTTGACCGAGCCTAATTCTAATTGTT